CTGAATCACAGACAAAAAAAATAAAAAATAAACATATAAAGCAACGGAGCCATCATAGTATTTTTGAACTCCTCCGAAAGGAAGGATGGCAATTTGATTATTTACCCATCTGAGTCTGATAGATTCTATTTTCTCTTTCTTCAATAGAAAGGAGGGGGGTAAATTTTCTTGTAGAGCCGTATGCACAAAAGATGCCTGTACGGTTGTTCAATTCTATCTTTTTTCTATTCTTTATCTTTCTTTTCTCTTTGCTTTATCATGCGAGATAGGGGAAGCTTTTATTTTGTTATATCATCAGGGTAATGATACATGAACCTTATAGTGCTTTTTATATGGCACAAGTAGGCGAATTTGTCATGGAAGCGGTAGAACTGATGAAACTGCGTGAAACCCTCACAAGGGTTTATGCAGAAAGAACGGGCAAACCCTTCTGGGTTGTACACGAAGATATGGAAAGAGATATTTTTATGTCAGCAACAGAAGCCCAAGCTTATGGAATTGTTGATTTTGTAGCGGTTCAAGGAAAATAACATGGATTTCGCGCAAATCTGTGATTTGAGATTTTATCTTCGAATTGAATATTCTATTAAATAGAAGTAATTCACCATCATTCGGTTAGGATCAATCTAAACCAACCCATCATATTATGTATACGATTCAACATGCCAACTATTAAACAACTTATTAGAAATACAAGACAGCCAATCAGAAATGTCACGAAATCCCCCGCTCTTCGGGGGTGCCCTCAGCGTCGAGGAACATGTACTAGGGTGTATGTGCGACTCGTTTAGATCATGAGCTGGCACAAAAGCAAGAAAACTACTTTTACAGTATCAATGATCAGTACCGGTGAATGGGATAGGATGGAAAAAGGAACTCCATCCATTATTAAAAAAAAAACTCTACCATATCCCTCTATTGTGTATGAAGTTTATGGTTTCCGTTGGTGTAAATCCAATCACCTGAATTTAAGATGATAAGAAATTCTCCATTGGTAACAAATGGTTATCCATTAAGCGGAGGAAATCTTATTTAAACGGACTAAGAGGGTCAGCTACCCAGCAAACTTTCATAATTAAATACCGTTACTGTATAGGTAGATCTGATTGTGAAAGACCTATTACTGGATAATTCATGGGTAGAGCCAAAGCGTGTGAACTATACAAGTTCCCAATAACATCAATTAGTTGATTAAATAGTAAATTAAAGTATAAAGTAAAGGCTCCGGTGTATAGAGAAGACCTCACCGTTTAAGAAGTAACCATAGAAACGAAGGAACCCACTATTTCTTTTTTTATTTCTTTTATTTACTATATTTTTGATACCTAGGAAAATACAATTTCTTAGTTCTGTCTTATTTCGCAGTGAAATACCTAAAAAAAAAATCGTGGTCGGGAAGGTTAGAGTAGCCAAAGCCATTGGAATTTTGATTTTATACATTGGAAAAATTCGTTTTGTTATTAATAGACTAGGAAGGGGGAAAAGAATAACTGAAAGAAAGGCAATCAATTAGTTATTCGTCAAAGTTTCATTTATTCAATGACCAGAATTAAACGGGGATATATAGCTCGGAGACGTAGAACAAAAATTCGTTTATTTGCATCAAGCTTTCGAGGGGCTCATTCAAGGCTTACTAGAACTATTACTCAACAGAAAATAAGAGCTTTAGTTTCGGCTCATCGGGATAGGGATAGGAAAAAGAGAGATTTTCGTCGTTTGTGGATCACTAGGATAAACGCAGTAATTCGCGAAGGGGGAGTATCCTATAGTTATAGTAGATTAATACACGATCTGTACAAGAGACAGTTGCTTCTTAACCGTAAAATACTTGCACAAATAGCTATATCAAATAGGAATTGTCTTTATATGATTTCGAACGAAATCATAAAGGAAGTAGATTGGAAAGAATCCACCAGAATAATTTAAATGGAGTTACCCGGAGAATGAACTCCGGGAAGGTAGAGTAGAAATTAGTATGAGAAAATATACTAAAGTAGTCAAAATGAATGAACACGTTCAATTCAATAAAAACAGATTTCTTTTTTTCCGATTCATTTTTTCTTACGACACGATACTCAAATCTAGATTCACTCAAATCTAGATTCTTGTAATTATGATTCAAGTGAAGAAAAAGTAAGCCTATTTATTTCGGGCTTTAAAACCAGTAGTTCTAGCGGTCGACTCGGTTCTTTCAAATTGTTTCTCATTATTGAGAAAAGGTAACAAAGATAAAATACGAGCTTGTTTTATAGCAAGAGTAATTAATCGTTGTTGTTTCAAGGTCAATCTATTCACACGTCTTGATAATATTTTTCCTTGTTCACTAATAAATCGACTAATTAAACTCATGTTTCTATAATCAATTCGATCCCCCGATTGAATCGGGGGCAAACGCCTACGAAAAGATCGCTTGAATTTAAGAAAAGGTCGCTTGGATTTATCCATGGTTTGTTTGTTTAATTTATTCCTTATCCCTAAAATCCTATTTCTTCATTCTAAT